CTATTTGGAATCGTGTTAGGTCTAATTCCTATTACTTTGGCTGGATTATTCATAACTGCATATTTACAATACAGACGCGGGGATCAGTTGGACCTTTGATTAAGCAACCTCTCTTTTTTTTTGATTGACCTCCTGCGGATTAAAGCTAAGGAGGGGGTCAAATTCAGATTGTTTATCAAGTAAATAAAGCAATTTCATTGTAATTTCATTTGACCTAAGAAGAGTGGAATCACGCCCTGTAGGATTTGAACCTACGACATTGGGTTTTGGAGACCCACGTTCTACCGAAACTGAACTAAGAGCGCTTTCTTATCACAATAGATAAGATCCTAAAGAAAAGGATTCTAATTGTACTCCCAATAGATTTTGCATGGATCATAGTCTCATAAACTCAAAGATTTGGTAGGTCCAATTTTGATTGATCGCTATTGATCCTTCATTAATGTTCATAGGATACGCATTAGGTAGGGATGACAGGATTTGAACCCGTGACATTTTGTACCCAAAACAAACGCGCTACCAAGCTGCGCTACATCCCTTTTAATTGACCTACTGCTACTCTGTCATTGTAGAGAATCCGTGTCTTGTTTTCCACATCATTATTTCCTTCATTGATATCCAAACTCTCTTGTTATTTATTATTTTTGATCTCATGGATCAAATATAATTTATAATAAGATATAATAAAAAAAAAGATTTCTTGGGAATGTTCCACAAAGAGGGAAAGGTCCTTTTTTCTCTTGTCTTGTAAGGGAAGGTAAATTTCATTTACCGGGTCTTTCTTTGTCTATCCCTTTTAGTTTTCCTTAGGAATTTCGCCTACAAATACAATTGCTCCTTAACCACATATGCATCTGATCCTATACGTATTATAAAAAAAAGGAGTATTTTCAATGCGAGATATAAAAACATATCTCTCTGTGGCACCTGTGCTAAGTACTCTATGGTTTGGGTCTTTGGCAGGTTTATTGATAGAGATCAATCGTCTATTCCCGGATGCGTTGACATTCCCCTTTTTTTCATTTTAGTTATTGACATGGGAAGGGCTTAAGAAGATTCCAGATAGAATAAATTATCTGTGACTCAGCCCTCGCTTTTTTCTTCCTTTCTTTATTTTTTTCTTTGATGTCAGTTTTTTCTTTTTTATTTTAGTATTAAAGAAAGAGAAAATGGGTATTCAATCGCATCAAAACTTGTGCTTGGGTTCGAATTCATAGAGGGGGAGCGGAAATGGGATCCGGGGCAACAAAATCATAAAAAAAAAAATACTATTATTACTATATACTATAACTGAGATTCTAAATAATTGATAGTTAGAAATCTTTGTATTACTTCTTTTTTATTTTTCTCTATTGATTGCAACCAAATCTTTCATAATTGGATTTCAAATTCGCAACTTCTTTTTTTTTTTTTTCGTTTCGGATCAAAATGAAAGAATTGAGTGAATCCAAAACTCAAAGGAGGCTCATGGCCAAGGGTAAAGATGTTAGAATAAGAGTGATTTTGGAATGTAAGAGTTGTGTCCGAAACGATATTAATAAGAAGTTCTCTGGAATTTCCAGATATATCACCCAAAAGAATCGACACAATACACCTAGTCGATTAGAATTGAGAAAATTCTGTCCCTATTGTTACAAACATACGCTTCATGTGGAGATAAAAAAATAATTTGAAAGAGCGCGCGTATGTACCCTCTATTCAAGAAATGGGAACAGATTCATAAAATTCAAATTCCATATAATAATCTATTTCAAATAAACCATAAACCAATCAACTCCTATTTCCGTCAAATCATAAATGAGAATTCAGAAATAGGATTTTAGAGATAAGGAATAAACCATGGATAAATCCAAGCGTTTTCTTAAATCCAAGCGATCTTTTCGTAGGCGTTTGCCCCCAATTGGATCAGGGGATCGAATTGATTATAGAAATCTGAGTTTAATTACTCGATTTATTAGTGATCAAGGAAAAATATTATCTAGACGAGTGAATAGAGTGACTTTGAAACAACAACGATTAATAACTACTTCCATAAAACAAGCTCGTATTTTATCCTCGTTACCTTTTATTAACTATAAGAAAAAATTTGATAAAAACAAGCCTATTCCTAGAAAAAATAGAACGAGAGGTCCTCGAACCAAAAAGAAAAAAGGACAATTTCTCAATTGATTGAACCTAAATTCCATCCAATTCGAATCCCAACCAGGGGTTGATATTTTGTTCGAAAAATTCGAGAATTCAGATTGAATTGACACATCGTAAAGTAAAATCGTAAAAAAATTATAAGAAAAAAGAAATACTTTTTTTACTAATTTATCATAATCAGATTCATTTTTACTATAACCTTCCCGGAGCCCATTCTCCGGGGATCTCCGTTTACGTTTCAATCATTCCGGTCGATTGCTTCCAACCCTCTTACCTTACCTTAGTTACTGATCTCCTTGGCAATCATGTAAAGACAATTTGTATTTGATATAGCTATTTGTGCAAGTATTTTACGATTAAGAAGCAATTGCCTCTTGTACAGATCATTTATTAATCGACTATAACTATAGGATACCAAAATCTCCCGAATTACTGCATTTATCCGAGTGATCCATAAACGACGAAAATTTCTCTTTTGTCTGCCCCTATCCCGATGAGAAGATGCCAAAGCTCTTATGGTTTGTTGTATAATACTTCGAGTAAGTCTTGAATGAGCCCCCCGATTATTTGATGCAAAGACACGAGATTTTTTTCTACGTCTCCGTGCTATATAACCTCGTATAGTTCTGGTCATTGAATCAACTGAAACTTTGATGTGCTGAATAACTAATTGATTTCTTTTCTTTCAGTCATTTCCCCCTCGTCCATTAATAACAAAACGGATTCGTCCGATGTATAAAATAAAAATTCCAATGGCTTTTGCTACTATGACCTTCCCAACCACGATTTTTTTACGAGCATTTCACCTGAAATAAGAAATTGTATCGAGACTAGGTATGAAAAAAGAAATACTACAATTTCAATTGAGTAGTTATTTAAAGTAGAAATTCGATAGTAAAGGGAAAGGGATAAATAAATCGTGGGTTCCTTCGTTTCTATGGTTACTTCGTAAACGGTGAGGCCCTCTCTATACGCCGGAGCCCCCTTCCCGATTTAATCAATGCTATTAGTAACTTGTACAGTTCACATTCTTTGACTCTACCCATGAATTGTCCAATAATAGATCTTTTCACAATGAGATCTACCCATATAGTAACGGCATTTCATTATGAAAGTTGGCTAGGTTGCTGACCCTGTTCATCCGTTCTTGCAAGAGTGAGAGCGCTTTATTTATGCTTCTTAACTACTCAATCCCCCGCTTAATGGATACATTTGCTACCAAAGGGGAATTGCTTTTCATTTCCAATTAAGGTGATTGGATTTGCACCAATGGAAACCATAAATTTTATACACAACACAACGGGGGTTTTCTTTTTTTAGATAATGACTGGAAGAATTCCATCCTATTGATTGGTACTGGTCATTGAGACTGGGAAAATGCTTCTTTTTTTTTGTTCCAGCTCATGATCTGAACGAGTCGCACATACACCCTAATACATGTTCCTCGACGCTGAGGACATCCCCGAAGAGCGGGGGATTTTGTGACATTTTTGATTGGCTGTCTTGTGTTTCTAATAAGTTGTTTAATAGTTGGCATCTTGAATTGTATACAATACAAAAAAGGGGGCTGGTTTAGATAGATCCTAACCAGAGGGTTATTTACCTTATTTTTCTTTTAACGTTTAACGCGGTAAAAAAAGAAAAGATGTACTTTCCTTTCTGCTTCAGACATCTGCGGATCTGATCCATTTGAAGCCCTAGTGCATATAGAGTTCTAAATGCAGTAGGGTTTCAAATAAAAAAAAAACTCAAAAAGAAATGTATTAGACCCACTTCCATTCAATCTTCTTTTGGTTTTGGTATTCGATTCTCTTTACAAGGTCATCTTGAGTGCACTTTTTGCCAATAAGATCTAAAACCCAAACAACAAAAAACACAAGAATTATGATCCAAAAAATGCGCGAGGTCAAAATAATATTTATGACCTTCGCAGCTCTGGGGATTATCCAGGTTCTCCATTGGAGGAATTGGGATAAGGCCCAAGCAAAAAAAGACTGGATAGCCCTTTCCAGAACAGGACTGAATTCTTTGTTTATGTAATTACAAAAAATATGAACCTCCCGCATAACTATGCGGATGCTTGGAAGTTTTGCCAAAAGGAGTTTCTTTTGGCATCGAGCGGTCATGTTTATCATGTTGACCTCTTTTGGTTTCAAAGTAAAAAAATGGTAAATAATATAATTCTATATTATATATGAAATTTTGAGAATTCATTCGTGCATAAGTTTCTCTCTACTCGAAAGTTTTACCTTTACCACAGAGTAGCTTCTTATGTAAAAGGCGGGTAACCCTTTTTTTTTTTCCTTTTATTTTTTCTTCTTTATTATTCTTAAAAATATTTTGAATAAATAGAAAAGAGAAAAATACAACATAAACCTCCTAAAATAGAAAATCTAAAACGGAATTAGTAATTAGTAAGTCTATGCCATATTAAGGCCATATTAAGGTGCTGCGAAATAGAAGGATCTTATCTTATCAAGGCCATATTAAGGTGCTGCAAAATAGAAGGATCTTATCTTATCAACGTTCAAAAATGGAATTAGCAAAAAAAAAAAAAGAAAGCCATTTTGAACGTTGATTTGAAGCAGAATAAAGGATTTACCCGCGTTTCCGCTGCAGATCCTTATCTCTAGGGCCAGTTTTTGTTGTGTTTTTAGTTTTCTTCGTCATACTCGTCATACTTCCCGAGGGTGTCGTCTCCTATAATATCAATAATTCCATGAGCTTGGGCTTCTTCTGCTGACATATAAGCCATTCTTTGGATGTCGTCGTGTATAACCTGCCGGGTTTTGTGCGTATGTCGTGCATAAGCCTCTTCCATCTGGTTGCGTAAGTAAAACAACACTTCTATTTCTTTTAAAGGGTGTCTTTTGCGGATTTTTGAAAACTTACCGCGAGGTTGGCGCATCATTACCCTGATGATATAAAAAAAAGGAAGAATTCCTCTACTTTATATCATATCTTGCACCCTCGGGCGAAGGAAAGAGATAAAAAGAATAGAGAAAATTGAACAACCGTACAGGCATTTATTCTGTATTGCATACGGCTATCCAATGGAATTTACCTTTCGTCCCTTCCAGCGCGAAAAAGAGAAAAAAAAAAAAATAGGATCTATCAGATCCAGATCATTAAGTGATCCATTTACCACCCTTCCTTTCGGTAGAATTCAAAAATACTATGATGGTTCCGTTGCTTTCTATTTCTATATGGAATTTAGAAGTTTTCTCGTCTGTGATTCAGCAATCCCAAAGTTTCTTTTTTTTTTTTAGTACTCTTTGACTTTGATAATATAAATAGGAGAAGTGAAGTGGAAAAAGAATTCTGGCGCTAAAACAAAAAATTGTGACGCTGAAATAAACTCCCGATAGATAAGAAAAAATCGGAAATCTATTTTGTCTCATACTACTCTCCCGATACAAAATCTCATGTTATGAAAAACAATAATAGTTTGTTTACTCATACCGAACTCGACGTGCCATGCTATTTTTACTCAATAATCTTTTTCATATTTCATATGGCGAAGGCATAGTCTTCTTTTTTCTATCAAATACAAATAAAAAATCATTGGCGCCAAGCGTGAGGGAATGCTATGCGTTTGGTAGGTGCTCCTCCGAATAGAATGAAACAAGCCATTCCACAGGCTTTTCCCATGCATACCGTGTATACATCTACGGGCGACGCATGCATCAAATCATAAATAGCCATTCCTTGTCGCATTAACCCGCCCGGCGAGTTTATATACAAAAAAATATCCCTGGTACTATCGTTCGTACTGAGATATGCTATGAGACCCGCAACGAGGTTACCGCTCTCTTTATTAATAGGTTTTCCTAAAAAAATGAATCTTTCTCGATGAAGTCGGGTGATTAGGACAAAATGCTATCCTTTAGGAACCGTACACGCACCTTTGAATGCATACGGTTCAAAAAATTGCAAAAAAAAATCAATATGTTGGCCTTTTTCTATTTTATTTTATAGAAGGGCTTTTTTTTTTCTACCCCCTATAAACTTATCTCGAATTACCCTCTCATTGATGTATTGTTTCATTTCCAAATTAGGACTCTGTTATTTTCTTGTTCCTGAATGGGCCTCTTCTATTTTTTTAGGTTTATGCTCTACTCCGGGTAAGGGTCCAACCGATTTTTATTTATATATATAGTACAAATGCTCCCAATACCATTTCTTTTTGATACGACTTTTTTTTTATTCATTTCATGTCCATATTACCAAGTGAGTATTTTCTGAACGGAGCCTGGATACTTCATTTTATTGGTTCAACCAAGCCAACCATAAATTCTCTTCTATTTCTAATTGATACTATGAATATTGATCCCTCAAAGAATGGATCTAATTGCACTTCACGCTCCAAATTCTTGATAGTTTCATCAATTTTTTTGGCGAAGCAGAGGTATCTCGATCGGAGGAGAGAACGGGGAAATCCCATATGGCCCAATATGTCTGACAAGTCGCACTATAGGTCAATCCACTCCAGCTTTGGTTGCTTTTCCTTTGTTTTCTCATCTTTAGTAGGGAACTTACTAAAATCAATCCAAGGGCTAGTCGGATCATCATCACTATTGTTATCGTTTTTCCGAGGATAATTGTTAATGTTAATAAACGGATCATCATCACTATAGTTATCATTATCCCCAGGATAATTGTTAAACGGATCATCATCGCTATAGTTATCGTTATCCCCAGGATAATTGTTAGCCCTATCCCGAGGCGAATCATTAATCAAATGAGTAGGATAACAAGCCGGCTTCCTAGTCTGAGGCTTAGCCCCCCTTTTTTTTTCTTCGTCAATATCCTCACCCTCAAAAAACTCAAAAGGAACTTTTGGAACACCAACAGGCATAAATGAGAGAGAAAAGAGTCAAGTATAAGATTTCACTTTTATGTGGAAATGTCAAAATGATTTTTTTTATTGTTTTCAAAATATGAAAAAGTTCATCTAGGAAGATGAAATGAATAAGGGAAAAATCTTATGAAGGGGTCGGGTTCTTCGAACGCTAAATAAATTTCTATGCATTTGTTCATATGTTCATATTCATAGAAAATGCCCCATTGCGTATTGGTACTTATCGGGTATAGAATAGATCTGCTTTTCTTTGTTCTTACTAACAGACTAACAGAATTGTTCCATTATTACCTATTACCAACAAAAAAGAACTAGGAGCCCTTCATTCGAAATAATCCACTGAACTGAAAGGCGGAAGTCTATAGCATAGTCTTTTCCAATGCGATAAAGTTACATAGTATCTATTTTTCTTCGAAGGGGGTATTTTCATGGGTTTACCTTGGTATCGTGTTCATACCGTCGTATTGAATGATCCCGGCCGGTTGCTTGCTGTTCATATAATGCATACAGCTCTCGTTTCTGGGTGGGCGGGTTCAATGGCTCTATACGAATTAGCAGTTTTTGACCCCTCTGACCCCGTTCTTGATCCAATGTGGAGACAGGGTATGTTTGTTATACCCTTCATGACTCGTTTAGGAATAACCAATTCATGGGGCGGTTGGAATATCACAGGGGGGACTGTAACAAATCCGGGTATTTGGAGTTATGAGGGTGTGGCCGGGGCACATATTGTGTTTTCCGGCTTGTGCTTCTTGGCAGCCATCTGGCATTGGGTGTATTGGGATCTAGAAATATTTCGTGATGAACGTACGGGAAAACCCTCTTTGGATTTGCCCAAGATTTTTGGAATTCATTTATTTCTTTCAGGCTTAGCTTGTTTTGGGTTTGGTGCATTTCATGTAACAGGCTTGTATGGTCCTGGAATATGGGTGTCCGATCCTTATGGACTAACAGGAAAAGTACAATCTGTAAGTCCTGCCTGGGGCGTAGAGGGTTTTGACCCTTTTGTTTCGGGAGGTATAGCCTCTCATCATATTGCAGCGGGGACATTGGGCATATTAGCGGGCCTATTTCATCTTAGTGTCCGTCCGCCCCAACGCCTATACAAAGGATTACGTATGGGTAATATTGAAACCGTTCTTTCCAGTAGTATTGCTGCTGTCTTTTTTGCAGCTTTTGTAGTTGCTGGAACTATGTGGTATGGTTCAGCAACTACTCCCATCGAATTATTCGGCCCCACTCGTTATCAATGGGATCAGGGATACTTCCAACAAGAAATATATCGAAGGGTTGGTGCCGGACTAGTGGAAAATCAGAGTTTCTCCGAAGCTTGGTCTAAAATTCCCGAAAAATTATCTTTTTATGATTACATTGGCAATAATCCAGCAAAAGGGGGATTATTTAGAGCGGGCTCAATGGACAGTGGGGATGGAATAGCTGTTGGGTGGTTAGGACACCCTATCTTTAGAGATAAAGAGGGGCGTGAACTTTTTGTACGTCGTATGCCTACTTTTTTTGAAACATTTCCAGTGGTTTTGGTAGATGGAGACGGAATTGTGAGAGCCGATGTGCCTTTTAGAAGGGCAGAATCTAAGTATAGTGTCGAACAAGTAGGAGTCACCGTTGAGTTCTTCGGCGGCGAACTCAATGGAGTCAGTTATAGTGATCCTGCAACTGTGAAAAAATATGCTAGACGCGCTCAATTAGGTGAAATTTTTGAATTAGATCGGGCTACTTTGAAATCCGACGGTGTTTTTCGTAGCAGTCCGAGGGGTTGGTTCACTTTTGGGCATGCTTCCTTTGCTTTGCTCTTCTTTTTCGGACATATTTGGCATGGAGCTAGAACCTTATTCAGAGATGTTTTTGCTGGTATTGACCCGGATTTGGATGCTCAAGTGGAATTTGGGGCGTTCCAAAAACTTGGAGATCCAACTACAAGGAGACAGGTAGTCTGATACAAGATTGATCTGGTATCTTTCACCTGTATTGTATTTTTGTGATTTGGTTTTTCTATAGGTTACGAGAGAAATCTTGAGTTGAATTGCTGATTTTTATTTGACTCTTATCTTTATCTGGGAGATAATCCCAAACCAAATGAACAGGTGTGGAAGCTATAATTGTAAACCACGATCAAATTTATGGAAGCATTGGTTTATACATTCCTCTTAGTGTCGACTCTAGGAATCATTTTTTTCGCTATCTTTTTTCGAGAACCACCTAAGGTTCCGACTAAAAGGGCAAAATAATGTTTGATTATACTCAATTGAAGTCAAAGTAAAGAGCCTCCCACGAAACAAGGGAGGCTCTTTACTTTACTTCAACTAGTCCCCGTGTTCCTCGAATGGATCTCTTAGTTGTTGAGAGGGTTGCCCAAAAGCGGTATATAAGGCGTACCCGGTAAAACTGACAAGTAAACCAGATATAAAGATGGCGACTAGGGTTGCTGTTTCCATTATTTTCTAATTTCAAGATCACAACGGATCTATGATAAGATGATTTATTTACAGTGTAATGGTATACAAAGTCAACAGATCTCAACCAATGCAATAGGATTTATGGCTACACAAACCTTTGAAGGCAATTCTCGATCTGGTCCAAGACCAAGAAAAACAGGTCTAGGGGGTTTATTGAAACCCTTGAATTCGGAATATGGTAAAGTAGCTCCTGGATGGGGAACTACCCCTTTGATGGGTGTCGCAATGGCTTTATTTGCGGTATTCCTATCTATTATTTTGGAAATTTATAACTCTTCCGTTGTATTGGATGGAATTTCAATGAACTAGGTCCATCAAAATCATGAAGTCCTCGCTTTTCGATCCAAAATTCATCACTTAGGTAGGACTAGGATTTATAGGCACTTCCGGCAGTTCGACCGCGAAATTCTTTTGTTTCGGTATTTCCGGAATATGAGTGTGTGACTTGTTATAATAGATCCTATTGATAGTACAGAGAATGGGTCTGTCATCTTGAAAAAGATGGATTCTGCCTCGTCGGATATTCATTCATTCTAGTATCCGGAGCACGGAATATTTGGAATGAAATAGATAAAGAAAAGAAAGATTGGAACTATGATTCATACCTACCGTTTCAGATCTCGTGACCGGACTCAAAAAATGCCAAGGATTTCATTTAGAATTAGAAATCGGGGGGGTTTCTTCTTTCAAAATAATTCTTATCCTCATTTGTTTGCTTATTTTTTTTTTACCAACGGACAAATCTTTCTCTGAATTTTGAGTCATTTCCTCTATTCATTGAATAAGTGATTCTCTAATGGTTCTTACTCAGAGAGCCTTTGGACCTAGCTTGAGGGCTTTATTCAATCATCGTGGTTTCTAGTATGAATCTGAGGTTTCAACCGATTCCTAGGGTCTCAACAAGATAATTTCTATCAATTATAAAATAAACAACAAGAAATCTAGATTCTCATTCTACAAAAAAAAAATAGAGACAGAGAAAATTCAAGAGGCCTGGAATGATCAACATAAAGATGACTGAGCTGACTTGATATTTTGGCATTATCATCACAAAAGAAGAAAGAAAAGAATAGCTTAATTTTGGTTCTTCCTTTTTTTTTTCAGATAAGATTGGACGGAGTACAAAGAAGAAGTTTCAAACTTCCTATTAGATATCTGTTGCAGCCAGTATGGGGGTGTTTTTGCTTGAGCTGTACGAGATGAAATTCTCATATACAGTTCTCGGAGGGGGATTTCCCTTGGTTTACCTATCTCAATAAAGTATATGATTGGTTTGAAGAGCGTCTCGAAATTCAGGCGATTGCAGATGATATAACTAGTAAGTATGTTCCCCCTCACGTAAACATATTTTATTGTCTAGGAGGGATTACGCTTACTTGTTTTTTAGTACAAGTAGCTACGGGGTTTGCCATGACCTTTTATTATCGTCCAACCGTTACCGAGGCTTTTACCTCGGTTCAATATATAATGACTGAGGCTAACTTTGGTTGGTTAATCCGCTCAGTGCATCGATGGTCAGCAAGTATGATGGTCCTAATGATGATCCTCCACGTATTTCGTGTGTATCTCACCGGTGGATTTAAAAAACCTCGCGAATTGACTTGGGTTACAGGCGTAGTTCTTGCTGTATTGACCGCATCTTTTGGTGTAACTGGCTATTCCTTACCTTGGGATCAAATTGGTTTTTGGGCAGTCAAAATCGTGACAGGCGTACCTGACGCTATTCCTGTAATAGGAGCGCCTTTGGTTGAGTTATTACGTGGAAGCGCTAGTGTGGGTCAATCTACTTTGACCCGTTTTTATAGTTTACACACTTTTGTATTACCTCTTCTTACGGCCGTATTTATGTTAATGCACTTCTTAATGATACGTAAGCAAGGCATTTCTGGTCCTTTATAGTATAGAGTTTATAGAGATAGAGAGGATAGATAGATCCTAGTTATTGCTAATCAATTATGTATTTGAGGAGGAAGAATAGTTTTTCATTGCTACAAATATGGATTAAAAAAAAATAAGACATTTTGTTGGATATTTCCCTTCAACTCCCCAATATCATATTTACTTTTTTTAATTTGAATATGAATAGTTGAAGTGGATTCTTCGAAGAGAATATGGATTATGGGAGTGTGCGACTTGAACTATTGATTGGCCCGTGCAGATATATGATTTTATCTGCCACATTGGAATTTACAAGCAAATGTGTCTCTGTTCCAACCACCGCGCCACACATAGGCATAGGATAGGCTGGTTCGCCTGAGGAAAACTTTTTCTATGATTAGACCCGAATCATGTCGTACATGACATCAATAGGCTCTGTAAGATCCAGTCGAAGTCGAATAAGTAATGTGCAAGGATTCAGATTCTCTTTTCTATTGATTTCACTTATTTCATTTAGTATAGTATGGAAATGTATTCATTCCCTCTGCATTGATTCCGCACGATCATACTATCGGAGTAAAACAGGGGATCTAAAGAAAAAAACACAGGCCTAAACTCTATTTAGTAACAAGCAAATCCTTTGTATTTGTACGTAAGACGACTCAAAATATGTTGGGGAGAAACGCCAATAGCAAGGCATAAGACGACCCAAAAAGCACTTGATCATAATCAATTTTGTAAGCCTACTTGGGTATTGAGCATTTCCCTGTAATTGAATTGTCAAAACAGAATTCTTTCAAGGGATAGTTGCAACTCTGGAAAATTGTATCTGTTAAATCTTTTCTTAGCTAGAGTCATATATGTGTTGATAGGGATGAGATAGAGATTTTCTATAGATCTATTTAATTCCTTTGATTTGTGCTCGAGCCGGATGATGAAAAATTATCATGTCCGGTTCTTTCGGGGGATGGATTCATAAGAATTCACCTATCCCAATAACAAAGAAACCTGATTTGAATGATCCTGTATTAAGAGCTAAATTGGCGAAAGGGATGGGTCATAATTATTACGGTGAACCCGCATGGCCTAATGATCTTTTATATATATTTCCAGTAGTTATTTTGGGTACTATTGCATGTAATGTAGGTTTAGCGGTTCTAGAACCGTCAATGATTGGTGAACCAGCAGATCCATTTGCAACCCCGTTGGAAATATTACCCGAATGGTACTTCTTTCCTGTTTTTCAAATACTCCGTACAGTGCCCAATAAGTTATTGGGAGTTCTTTTAATGGTTTCCGTACCCGCCGGATTATTAACAGTACCTTTTTTGGAGAACGTTAATAAATTCCAAAACCCGTTTCGTCGTCCAGTAGCTACAACCGTCTTTTTGATTGGTACCGCAGTAGCGCTTTGGTTGGGTATTGGAGCAACATTACCTATTGATAAATCTCTCACTTTAGGTCTTTTTCAAATTGATTCCTTCGTAAAATAAATACTACAACCCATGTATCTAGGAAATAGTCACCTCAAAGTGAATTTTCCCTAGATACAAAGATTTTTTCAATAGAATTCTGGATCTATTCCGAATATACAGATCTTACTGAAGACTCAAAATTGATGAAATTTTTCTTTAGAAAATAAAATACAAATAAAAAAAAAGAGGAAATCTGTCCAACGGATTTTTCATTTTCAAATTGAAAGCTTATTCTTCGGGAAATTTTTTACGAAATGTTTTTTTTGTAGAACGGTCACTATCTCTTTTACATCTTCTATTCGAAAATGTTTCATTTTCAGGAGATCCTCTTGGCTCTTATTCAAAAGGTTTAATAATGTATGTATATTGGACCTTTTGAGGCAATTATAGGTCCTGGAAGGCAATTCTGGTTGGTCAATAAAAATAGATTTCAACGCCTTTTCATTTTTTTTTAGTTTAGTCAAACCATCATGAAAGGTAAAAAAGGGTAAAGTAACCCCCCTTTGATTGTCCTCTAAATCTATGTCTTGTTCTTCCGCATGTAGAAAAGGAAGAAATAAATCAATCAAATTACGGGAGGCTTCATGAAGTGCTTCTTTAGGAGTTAAACTTCCATTCGTCCATATTTCGAGAAAAAGCATCTCATTTTTTTCATTTCCATACGAATGGATACTATGATTCGTATTTCGAACAGGCATGAATACTGCATCTATAGGATAACTTCCCTTTTGAGCGTTATTTGGTGTTTTCATATGATATCCTCGATTCCTCTCGATTTGTAATCCAATACACAAATTGATTGGTTCTGTCAGGCTAGCTATATGCTGTGTAGTATCAATGATTTCCACAAAAGGCGGTGCGATGATGTCTTTAGCTGTTATGTTTCCAGGGCCCTTGACGCAAATAGATGCGTCGCATGTTCCATAGAGATTACTGCCCAATACAATTTCTTTCAAATTCATTAAAATTTCATGTACTGATTCTTCAATACCGACTATGGTAGAATATTCGTGTGGTATCTTTTCAGATTTTGCATGTGTTATACATGTTCCTTCTATTTCTCCAAGCAAAGCCCTTCGCATCGCGATGCCGATTGTATCGGCTTGGCCTTTCATAAGCGGAGATAGAACAAAACGGGCATAATAAAAGCGCTTACTGTCTATTCTTGATTCAACGCACTTCCACTGTAGTGTCCGAGTAGATACTGCTACTTCCTCTCGAAGCATAGTAATATTTGTTGATCAAATCATTGAATTATTTATTTCTCTTGAAAGATGTTCCATTTTTGTTTCTATATGCGTCTTTTTTTAGGAGGTCTACACCCATTGTGTGGGATAGGGGTTAGGTCTTTGATAGACATGAATTTTATACCACTTACACCAATGGCTCGTACTGCTGCCTCTCTTCCGAGACCTGGTCCTTTTACCCGGACTTCGGCTCGTTGTATACCCCGATCTACTAGTTTACGAATAGCGTGTTTTGACGCGGTTTCAGCGGCAAAGGGTGTCCCTCTTCTTGGGCCCCTGAATCCACAAGTACCGGCGGAGGACCACGAAATCACCCGACCCCGTATATCTGTAACCGTTACAATGGTATTGTTGAAACCCGCTTGAATATGAATAATTCCTTTTGGTATTCTACGTCCACTCTTACGTGAACCAATGCGTCCATTCCTACGCGAACCCATTCTTGGTCTTGGTATGGGTTTTGCCATATTTTATCATCTCATAAATATGAGTCAGAGATATACGGAGATATCCATTTCATGTCAAAACAGATCCTTTCATTTGTGCATTGGGTACCTTGTAGAGTCTTTTTTTAGAAAGATTATCCCTGCCTCTGTTTATGCCTAGGATTGGAACAAATTACTATAATTCGGCCCCGCCTACGGATTAGTCGACATTTGTCACAAATTTTACGCACAGAGGCCCTTATTTTCATAATTTCTTTTTCCTTGCCTGGATTAGGAATCTACTCTTTAGAAGAAAATAAGTTTCTTGAAATGTATTTTGAACTTCGAATTGTGTTCCAACGAACGGGATCTTCGAGAGCTGCCTAATCGTTTGAATCTTTATTCCTGAGTCTATAAATTATGTGTCCCCTCGTTCAATCATAACTATTTATGTTAATTTTGATCCTATCCCCCGGTAGTGTTCGTATAAAAGTACCTCGTATCCTTCCTGAAAGATAACCCAGGATCAGATCTTCATTATCTACAATGAATTCGAAATATACCATTTTCAAGTGATTCAGTGATTAAACCGAAGTTTTAAGTTAGGGAGTTCCTTATCCGCGGATACCAGAAAGATTACCATATATAACACAAAATTTCTCCCCCTATTCTTTCTAATCGAGTCTCTCGGTCTGTCATTATACCTCGAGAAGTGGAAAGAATTACAATCCCCATCCCTCCTAAAATCCTAGGAATTTTGTGATAGTGGGAATAGATTCGTAGGCCGGGTCGACTAATACGTTTTAAAATAGTTCTATATGGGCCTTTCCTATTTCTTCTATGTCGCAGCGTTGAAACCAAGAAATTTTTATGACTTTCTCGATGTGTTCTTACATTTTCAATAAAGCCTTCTTGTAGAAGTATTTTCACAATGGTTTCGGTAATTTTCGTAGATGCAACTCGAACCGTTCTCTTTTTATCCATGTCAGCATTCCGTATAGCCGTTATTAGGTCTGCAATAGTATCCTTGCCCATGACTCAAATTATTAGTGCCTCCGAATTTTCCTCTAATCAACATGTTCTACTTTCTTTTTTTTTTTTTTTAAGGTATATGCGTGAGACACAATCTACTAATCAATTCTACAAAGTCAAGTCATTTTCGTTGAATCTTTTTCAGATACCCTACTAAATCATAGTCTCATCTAGTAGTAATAGTAGGTATTTATAATACTTCAGGAGCTAATGAAACTATTTTCGTAAAATTCAACTGTCTCAATTCCCGAGCGATCGCACCAAAAACTCGAGTTCCTTTTGGATTTCCTTCTTTGTCAATGACAACTGCCGCATTGTCATCATATTTTATTATCATACCGTTGTCACGTTTGAGTTCTTTACATGTACGGACAATTACAGCTCTGATCACTTCTGATCTTTGTAGAGACGTGTGGGGAACTGCTTCTTTGATTACAGCAACAACAACGTCACCGATATGAGCATATCGTCGATTACTAGCTCCTATGATTCGAATACACATTAATTCTCTAGCCCCGCTGTTGTCTGCTACATTTAAATGGGTTTGAGTTTGAATCATTTTTTTTCTTTGCCCTTTGCATGAAAAAAAAGGAAGAAATATTTTTTGTTCATAAAAAAAGTAAAAAACCTAAGTTGTTTTTTCATCACGAAGGTCCCTTTATTTTGGTTACACATTCCGATCCCGCAATAATGAATTGTGTTTGTATAGGCATTTTGGACGCAGCTATTGTAATCGCTTCTCTGGCTACCATTTCTGATATTCCGCCCATTTCATAAAGTATTTGACCTGGTTTAACAACAGATACCCAAAATTCGGGAGAGCCTTTCCCCGAACCCATGCGTGTTTCGGTGGGTCTTACTGTAACAGGTTTGTCGGGAAATATACGTATCCATATTTTTCCACCACGACGCGCATATCGTGTCATTGATTTTCGGCCCGCTTCTATTTGTCTAGATGTAATCCAAGCAGGTTCAAGTGCCTGAAGAGCGTATCTACCGAAACAAATACGATTGCCTCGAGAAGCTATTCCCTTCATTCTTCCTCTATGTTGTTTACGGAATCTGGTTCTTTTGGGGTTATAGTTGATGGTTCTTTCTCAATGCCATCTCTACTGCAGAACCGGACATGAGAGTTTCTTCTCATCCAGCTCCTCGCGAATGAAACGAGAAAAAAAAAAAAATTACCAAAAATTCTTGATACCAGAGTCTGCCCATATCATTTAGCTTTCGCCGAGCTCATAAGAAGAGAGACGGCTTGAATAGTTGGCTCGTCAATCTAGCTTAGGAATAGCAAAATGTGAACCAAAGCTCTGCGGGGCTAATGATTAGGAAATCTGGGGATTTTTTGAGATCGAATCTCTCACGTAGAAATTGTTATACCCTGCTTGTCTATGTATAGAAAATTCGAAGTTGATTTCTATTGAAATGAAATATTTTTTTTGTGTTTTTTATTAAAGTATAATGCAAAAAAGAAAATTGATTGAGGAAATCGGCCCAAAACTTAGCAATAATTCCAATAATCTTTCGCGGGCGAATATTGACTCTTTTAATCTATTATATCTTTTATTCGTAGGGTCATCCCATGACCTCTCAGAATAAATGAATTGATTCTTGGTTCGTTCCGCCATCCCACCCAATGAATCATTAGGATTCGTTTTCAATAGAATCCTTTGGAGTCACAGGTTCTGTCGTTCCCACCGCTTCTCAATTAATGGCTAGGTCCAAACTTTGCAATAGAGCTTCTAATTTCATTTGTTCCTGAGCCAATCTCCTCAGTCTTTATTGACTCGGGGCTCTTTTTTTTTTTCTTATGAATTAGATGCATGCATCTAATCTAATTACTAATTCTGGACGAATCTATATCTATGCTTTATTACATTGCCTTTTTTTTTATGAGATGATTCATAGACCATACATCATATTGGAATTATATATCATTAATATTTTCTTTTTTTTTTTTTTTCTCTCACCCTTCCATATTATCCGTATCCCTTTTTGCTTTACAACTTTCTGATCTGATTGATTTCTTTTTGTATCTTATGTCAAAAATATTTTTTTTTTTCAGTTGCTACAACGATATGATCGATTCATCATATAGTGACTGGTTCCTTAGATCCAGATAATAGGAAGCAATGGGTTGGTTATTATATTAGTTCTATAATTATTAGTTGATACTACGGGCTAGTCCCCCTTTTAATCCTAACCTAAATCTCAAAAAAAACCAACGAGTCACACACTAAGCATAGCAATTCTACCAAAAATTCAATCAATTTTTTATTCAAAACCCCTTTAGAATTCAAATTAGACTCGAAGAATTCTAATTTCTCTGTTTTTTTTTATTGAACGAAAAAATAACAAACTCCTTCATTATTTTTGTGTTCCATTCTTTCTTTCATTTCCAGATAGATTGGATAGAAGGTAAAGATAATCAAAGGGCCATTACCGCTCGTCTGTAAATATCCAAATTTTGATGCCCAGTGCTCCATAAATAGTTCGAACTGTATAGGAACAATAGTCAATTTTCGCTCGAATGGTTTGCAGGGGAACCCTACCTTTTCTAATCCATTCGACACGTGCAATTTCGTTTCCTTCAATACGTCCTGCGATTTGGATTTGAATTCCCTTTGTCCCTGTTTTTTCAGTTAATTCAATAGCCTTTTGTATGGCCTTTCGAAAAGGAACTCTATTCTTTAATTGTTCGGCTAGATATTCTGCAAGAATTTTAGGGTGTCCATAAGGTTCTTTAATTCTTATTATTGCAATGTTAACTTTTCGGTTTAGAGAATTGAGAGAGTTACATATTGTTTGTACATTGCTCTGTAATTCTTTAATTGCTTGAGATTTCTCCTCTTTTAATAAGTTTGGGAATCCCATATATATAATGACCTGGATCAGGTCGATGCCTTTTTGAATCTCTATACGTCCAATTCCCTCGGCACCGGCGGATATTCTCATATTTTCTTGTAAAAAATTCTGAATAGAATCCCGTATTTTTTTATCTTCCTGGAGTCCCTCAAAATAATATTTTGGTTGTTCAAACCAAAGGGAATGATGGCTTTGGCTTGTACCAAGCCTGAAACCTAGTGGATTTATTTTTTGTCCCATATGGCCTCGCGCTTGCTATTAGCCCATATCATTCTGTCCTGATTTATCATATTGTATAGCATATAGTGATACCTCTCTTGAATATCTATAAACAGCTCTTTATATATCCATCCCCCTTTTTTTGACCATATGGCAAACTTTCTCTCTTTGGATATATCTTGCAATACAATAGTTATATGGCAGGTAGGCCTTTTTATCGGATAACTATGTCCTTTAGCTCGAGGTTTTAACTTTTTCACAATAGTACCCTCGTTCACTTCGGCTTGACTAATAATTAAAGACGTTTTGTTGAAACCCCGATTGTGAGCAGCATTTGCTGCAGCGGAAGAAACTAATTGAAAAATCGGATAACGTGCTCGATACGGCATGAGTTCTAGTATCATAAGTGTTTCGTCATAGAGGCGCCCCCGAATCTGATCAATTACTCTTCGCGCTTTGTGAGCAGACATAGGTATATGTTGACCTAAGGCGTATACTTCTACCTCTGGTTCTATCTTTATCATAAGGTTCACCTCTCATCAATAAAGGATGAGCACCTATATTCACTTTATTAACATTAACGACGAGATTTTTTATCACTTCTCGTATGCCCCCGGAAAGTCAGAGTAGGTGCGAATTCTCCCAATTTGTGACCTACCATACTATCTGTTATATAAATAGGCAAATGCTCTTTTCCATTATGAATAGCAATTGTATGGCCGATCATTATGGGTATAATGGTAGATGCCCGGGACCAAGTTATGATTATTTCTTTTTCTGCCCTTATGTTGAGCTTCTCAATTTTTCTCAATAAATGATTAGCTACAAAAGGATTTTTTTTTAGTGAACGTGTCACGGCTACTTACTCCTATCTTTTTTTTTGTAAAGACTTTATTTTTTTTTGTAAGGACAAAGAGACCTATTTGATTTTCAATTTTGATTTTCAATGTTCTCCTATTTACTACGGCGACGAAGAATCAAACTATCACTATATCTATTCCTTTTTCTACTTCTTCTTCCAAGCGCAGGATAACCCCAAGGGGTTGTGGGTTTTTTTCTACCAATCGGGGCCCTCCCTTCCCCACCCCCGTGGGGATGGTCTACGGGGTTCATAACGACCCCTCTTACTACAGGACGCTTGCCTAGCCAACGCTTAGATCCGGCTCTACCTAATTTTTTCTGGTTCACCCCAACATTACCCACTTGTCCGACTGTTGCTGAACAGTTTTTGGATATCAAACGGACCTCTCCAGATGGTAATTTTAGTGTGGCTGATTTACCCTCTTTTGCTATCAGTTTCGCTACAGCACCCGCAGCTCGCGCTAATTGTCCCCCCTTTCCAAGTGTGATTTCGATGTTATGTATGGCCGTGCCTAAGGGCATATCGGTTGAAGTAGATTCTTCCTATTGATCAATCAAAATCCCTTCCCAAACTGTACAAGCCTCTTCCAAAGCATACGGCTTTCTGGATGTATGTGATGATATCTAGGTAGATGGATCCTATCTTATATAAATCGTATGATGAAGTACCATAGGAGTTGAGATAAAGGAGTCCAAAAATCTGCCGAATCGAATCACTCATGTTATGATCTTCTACATCCTAGGTCTCTCTGTTCCTTCATCTGGCTTATGTTTTTCATGTAGCACTCAGACCGAATGACTCTATCAAATTACGTCAAAACTTTCACATATTTCAGGTAACGTAGGAGACATCTCTACTTTTCCCCCGGGGGTCGAATTCTCAATGCTTGGCTTTCAATTCGCCTCTGACCATCAAATGAAATGTGAATAACTCGTCCTCCTCTCTTTGAAACAAGGGGCGCTTCCGGTTCTGTCGGTGCTTCAAACAATTATGTTTTCTCCATATTACCATATCTCTAGAGTCAATAATTTTCTATAAGGAACTACTGAACTCAATCACTTGCTGTTGTTACTCTTCAGTTTTCTGTTGAGGTCTATCCCGTAGAGGTACTCAATTTGGGTGGGTGATCGATTTCTAGGTTTCGTCGTAAACCTAATTGGTTACTTCCAATTACGTAAATTAATAGTTCAAACCGCACTCAAAGGTAGGGCATTTCCCATTGAGATAGGAACTTCTGTACCAGAAAGAATGGTATCCCCAATTAGAGCCCCCCTGGGATGTAAAATATATCTCTTCTCACCATCCCCATAGTGTATGAGACAAATGTATGCATTTCGATTAGGGTCGTATTCTATGGTTACGATTCTACCAGATATGTTTTTTTTATTTCGTTGAAAATCTATTTTACGGTATAGACGTTTATGACCTCCCCCTCTATGCCTTGAGGTAATGATTCCTCTGGCATTACGACCTTTACCACAACGACGCTGTCCAGAGATCAAATTGTTTCGTGGATTGGATTTCACTTGAATTCCAACAGTTGCATTTCGCGTGTTCGGGGTAGAAGTTTTATATAAATGTATCGCCGTGTTATGAAGTATTTTGAGTGAAATTCATTTCTTTTCTTTCTAAGCTAATAGATGGAATAGAATAACCCGCTTGAAGCGTAATAATCATACGTTTGTAATGCATTTTATGCCCTCTAAGGGGTCTCCTTCTTCGACTCTTTCCCGGGATTCGATGACTATTCATAGCTATTACCTTGACACCAAAAAAGAGTTCGACCCAACGCTTTATTTCTGTCCTAGTTGACTTTGATTCGACATTAGAAGTATATTGATTCTTCCTCAATAACCGAACAGTTTTTTCTGTAAATACTGCATATTTAATTTTATCCATAAATCTATTTTCTTCCCTATGAGTTCCAGTTTCGATAAGAATTCTCCCTCTAACTGTTTCTATACTTATGATATGAATATACCATACATAACACATAACGAATTGGTATGGATGATGAGATTCCATTGATACAAAGCCAATTCCAATAGACGTATTGAACATTCCCGTTGTCGTGCATCCAGCAGGAATTGAACCCGCAAATTTGCCAATTATGAGTTGGGCGCTTTAACCATTCAGCCATGGATGCATAAGGGGGATTATCATAGAATAAAGAAAGAAATATTGTAAAAGAAATATCATAAAGAAATATCATAGAAGAAAGAACTATCGTATCGGAGATTACCTAAAGAAATGGAAACCTATTTTCTTTTACTTTATATTCAATATTTATAATGGGGAGGCACTCAAAATGAAGCATAAAATTTCACAACAAGATCCATTTCAACCCTGGATCTTCGAATTGAGAGAGATGTTAAGAGAGGTCAAGAACTCTCACGATTTGTTAGATTCGTGGACCCAAGTCGATTCAGTTAGAACTATCGTTTCTATTTTTTTCGAGCAAGAACGTTTTATGAAACTCTTCGACCCCCTAATTTGGAGGAGTTTACTCTCACGCGATTCACAGGGGTCAAGAAGCAATCGGTATTTCACGATCAAAGGGGCAGTACTGACGATCAAGGGTCTAGTCAAAGGTGCAGTATTGACGACCAAAGGTCTAGTACTGCTTGTAGTAGTGGTCCTTCTCTATCGCATGCATAATCGAGAAATGGTCGAAAGAAAAAATCTATATTTGATGGGGCTTCTGCCTAGGAATTCCTTTGGACCCAGAAATGCTCCATTGGAAAAATCTTTTGGGTCTATCAATAGGTTGATTGTTTCGCTCCTGTATCTTCCAAAAGGGAAAAAGATCTCTGAGAGTTGTTTCATGGATCCGAAAGAGAGTACTTGGGTTCTCCCAATAACTAAAACGAAAAAGTGTATCATGCCTGAATCTAACTGGGGTTCGCGGTGGTGGAGGAACCGGGTCGGAAAAAAGAGGGATTCTATTTGTAAGATATCTAATGAAACCCTGGCTGTAATTGAGATCTCATTCAAAGAGAAAGATATCAAATATCTGGAGTCTTCTTTTGTTTCCTATACGGATGATCGGATCCGCAAGGACCATGATTGGGAATTGTTTGATCGTCTTTCTCCGAGAAATAAGCGAAACATAATCAACTTGAATTCGGGACAGCTATTTGAAATCTTAGTGAAACACTGGATTTGTTATCTTATGTCTTCTTTTCGTGAAAAAAGACCAATTGAAGTGGAGGGTTTCTTCAAACAACAAGGAGCTGGGTCAACTATTCAATCAAATGATATTGAGCATCTTTCCCATCTCTTCTCGAGAAACAAGTGTGGTATTTCTTTGCTGCAAAATTGTATTCAATTTCATATGTGGCAATTCCGCCAAGATCTCTTCGTTAGTTGGAAGAAGAATCCGCACGAATCAGATTTCTTTAGGAAGGTGTCGAGAGAGAATTGGATTTGCTTAGACAATGTGTGGTTGATAAACAAGGATCGGTTTTTTCGCTTGTTTAGCAAGGTATGGAATGTATCGTCAAATATGCAATATGATTCCACAAGATCTAATTTCGTTCAAGTAAGGGATTCTAGCCAATTGAAAGGATCTTTTGATCAATCCATAGATCATTTCGATTCCATTCGTAATAAGGATTCGGAATATCACACATGGATCAATCAAAGAGAGATTCAAAAAGAAGGGTCGATTCTTTGGGATCCTTCCTTTCTTCAAACGGAAGGAGCAGAGATAGAATCAGACCGATTCCCGAAAAGCCTTTCTGGAGATTCCTCAATGTCCCGGCTATTCACGGAACGTGAGAAGCAGATGAATAATCATCCGCTTCCGGAAGAAATCGAAGAATTTCTTGGGAATCCTACAAGATCAATTCGTTCTTTTTTCTCTGACAGATGGTCAGAACTTCATCTGGGTTCGAATCCTACTAAGAGGTCCACCAGAGATCAGAAATTATTGAAGAAACAACAAGATCTTTCTTTTGTCCCATCCCGGCGATCGGAAAAAAAAGAAATCATTGATATATTCAAGATAATTGCGTATTTACAAAATACCGTCACAATTCATCCTATTGCATCAAATCCGGGATGTGATAGGGTTCCGAAGGATGAACCGGATATGGGCAGTTCCAACAAGATTTCATTCTTGAACCAAAATCCATTTTTTGATTTATTTCATCTATTCCATGACCGGAAGAGGGGAGGATACGTGGGGCGCCACGATTTTGAATCAGAAGAGAGATTTCAAGGAGTGGCAGATCTATTCACTCTATCAATAACCGAGCCGGATCTGGTGTATCATAAGGGTTTTGCCTTTTCTATTGATTCCTGCGGATTGGATCAAAAAAAATTCTTGAACGAGGTATTCAACTCCAGGGATGAATCGACAAAGAAATCTTTATTGGTTCTACCTCCTATGTTTTCTGAAGAAAATGAATCTTTTTATCGAAGGATCAGAAAAAAAGGGGTCCAGATCTCCTGCGGGAATGCTTTGGAAGATCCAAAACCAAAAAGAGTGGTATTTGCTATCAACACCATACTGAAGGCATTCAATCAACATAGATTGATCCAAAATCTGATTCCAATCCAATATAGCATCCATGGGTACATAAGAAATGTATCAAATCGATTCTTTTTAATGAATAGATCCGATTGCAACTTCGAATACGGAATTCAAAGGGATCAAATAGGAAATGATACTCTGAATCAGAGAACTCAAAGGAAATTTACGATCAACCAACATTTATCGAATTTGAAAAAGAGTCATAAGAAATGGTTCGATCCTCTTATTTCTCGAAGCGAGAGATCCATGAATCGGGATCCTGATGCATATAGATACAAATGGTCCAATGGGAGCAAGAGTTTCCAGGAGGATTTGGAACATTTCGTTTCTGAGCAGAAGAGCCGTTTTCAAGTAGTCTTCGATCGATTAGGTATTAATCAATATTTGATTGATTGGTCTGAGGTTATCGAAAAAATTGATTGGTCGGAGGTTATCAAAAAAAAAATTGATTGGTCTGAGGTTATCGAAAAAATTGATTGGTATTGGTCGGAATTTTTCGACAAAAAAGATCCTTCTAAGTCACTTCGTTTCCTTTTGTCGAAGTTACTTCCCCTTTTGTCCTATTTGTCCAATTTGTCCAAGTCGCTTCTTTTCTTTTTGTTTAGGTCACTTCCTTTTTTCTTTGTGAGTATCGGGAATAGCCCCATTCATAGGTCCGAGATCCACATCTATGAGTTGAAGGGTCCAACTGATCAACGCTTCAATCAGTTGTTAGAATCAATAGGTCTTCAAATCGTTCATTTGAATAAATTGAAACCCTTCTTATTGGATGATCATGATACTTCCCAAAAATCGAAATTCTTGATCAATGGAGGAAGAGTATCACCGTTTTTGTTCAATAAGATACCGAAGTGGATGATTGACTCATTCCATACTAGAAAAAATCGCAGGAAATCTTTTGAGAAGACCGATTCCTATTTCTCAATGATATCCCACGATCGAGACAATTGGCTGAATCCCGTGAAACCATTTCATAGAAGTTCATTGATATCCTCTTTTTATAAAGCAAATCGACTTCGATTCTTGAATAATCCACATCACTTCTGGTTCTATTGTAACAAAGGATTCCCTTTTTATGTGGAAAGGACCCCTATCAATAATTATGATCTTACGTATGGACAATTCCTCAATATCTTTTTCATTCGCAACAAAATATTTTCTTTGCACGTCGGTAAAAAAAAAGATGTTTTTTTGGAAAAAGATACTATTTCACCGATCGAGTCACAGGTATCTAAGATATGCATACCTAAGAATTTTCCGCCGAGTGGTGCCGAACCGGATAACTTGGACAAATCTTTTCATTTTCCAATTCGATCCGCTCCATTCGTTCGTAGAGCTCTTTACTCGATCGCAGACATTTTTGGAACACCTCTAAGAGAGGGACAATTAGTCAATTTTGAAAGAATTTATTGTCAAGCTCTTTCAGATATGAATCCATCTGATTCAGAAGGGAAGAACTTGCATCAGTTTCTCAATTTCAATTCAAAGATGGGTTTGATTGACTCTGAGAAATATTTATTACCATCCGAAAAGAGGAAAAAACGGAGTCTTTATCTAAATAAATGCGTTGAGGAAGGGCAGATGTATAGAACCTATAGTGCTTTTTCAACTCTCTCAAATATGTTTCAAACATATATGCCATGGTTCTTTACTTCGACAGGGTACAAATATCTCAATTTCATTCTTTTAGATACTTTCAAAAAAGTATATAATTCAGACCTATTGAGGATAGCGATACTAAGTAGCAGTCAAAAATTGTTATCCCTTTTTGAAGATATTATAGATAGATTAGATATAGATATATCATGGCCAATTCTTCAGAACAAATTGCGGGAGATTCTTCTTCCACAAAGGAATCTGATAAGCGAGATTTCGAGTAAGTGTTTACATAATCTTCTTCTGTCCGAAGAAATGCTTCGTCGAGATAATGAGTCACCCGTTTCATTGATATGGGAATTTCCGGGATCACCAAATGTTCGGGAGTTGCTCTATTCAATCCTTTTCCTTCTTCTTGTTGCTGGATATATCGTTCGTAGACATCTTCTCGTTGTTTCCCGAGCCTCTAGGGAGTTACAGACAGAGTTGGAAAAGATCAAATCTTTGATGATTCCATCATACATGATTGAGTTGCGAAAACTTCTGGATAGGTATCCTACATCTGAACTGAATTCTTTCTGGTTAAAGAATCTCTTTCTAGCTGCTTTAGGATATTTTCTAGAAGAAATACGGGCTTTTGGCGGCAAGATGCTATCGGGTGGTGGTCCCGCTTATGGGGTCAAATCAATACCTTCTAAGAAGAAATATTGGAATATCAATCTCATTGATATCATCGATTTCCTAAGTATCATACCCAATCCCATCAATCGAATCACTTTTTCGAGAAATACGAGACATCTAAGTCGTACAAGTAAAGAGATCTATTCATTACTAAGAAAAAGAAAAAATGTGAACAGTGGTTGGATTGATGATAAGATCGAATCCTGGGTCGCGAATACTGATTCGATTGATGATGCCGAAAGAGAATTCTTGGTTCAGTTCTCCATCTTAAGGAAAGAAAAAAGGATTGATAAAATTCTATGGAGTCTGACTGATAGTGATCATTTATCAAAGAATGGTTCTAGTTATCAAATGATTGAACAACCAGGATCGGTTTACTTACGATACTTAGTTGACATTCATAAAAAGTATCTAATGAATTATGAGTTTCATAGACCCTCTTTAGCAGAAAGACGAGTATTCCTTGCGCATTATCAGACAATCACTTATTCACAAACCTCGTTTGGGGCTAATAGTTTTCATTTCCCATCTCATGGAAAACCCTTTTCACTCCGCTTAGGCCTATCCCCCTCTAGGGGTATTTTAGTGATAGGTTCTATAGGAACTGGACGATCCTATTTGGTCAAATACCTAGCGACAAACTCCTATCTTCCTTTCATTACAGTAGTTCCGAACAAGTTCCTGGATGAAAGGCCTCAATTTTTTGAGGATATTTATGATGATAGTGATGGTGAGGATATTTTTGATAATAGTGGTGCTCATCATACTCATCATAGTGAGGATATTGAGGATATTGATGATAGTGAGGATAGTGAGGATATTGATGGGGAGCTGCTAACTATGACGAATGAGGAGGTGGATATGGTAGACCGCTTTTATATCACCTTTCAACTCGAATTAGCAAAAGCAATGTCTCCTTGCATACTATGGATTCCAAACATTCATGATCTGTCTCTGGATGCGTCGAATTACTTATCCCTCGGTCTATTAGTGAACCATCTCTCCAGGGATTGTGAAAGATCCTCCAATAGCAATATTCTTGTTATTGCGTCGACTCATATTCCCAAAAAAGTGGATCCCGGTCTAATAGCTGCGAATAAATTCAATACGTGCATTAAGATACGAAGGCTTCTTATTCCACAACAACGAAAGCACTTTTTCACTCTTTCATATACTCGGGGATTTCCTTTGGAAAAGAAAATC